TATAGTAGAGAAAATCTAATTTTTTTTCTTCGTCTTTACCTTTCAAAAAAAAAGGGGGGGGGGGGAGGTAATAAGTACAAAAATAAAAATAGGAGAAATTAACTGTGATACGTTCACTAAAAAAAAAACCTTTTGTAGCAAATCATTTATTAAAAAAAATAAAAGAGCTTAATGAAAAAGTGGAAAAAGAAATAATAGTAACTTGGTCCAGAGCATCTACCATTATACCCACAATGAGTGGTCATACAATTGCTATCCATAATGGAAAAGAGCGTTTACCTGTTTTTATAACAGATTATATGGTAGGGCAAAAATTAGGAGAATTTTCTCCTACTCGAAATTTAGGAGAACATACGAAAAAGGATGATATATCTCACCGTTAAGTTCCGTTCTTTTTCTTTTTTTTTTTTTTTTAACCATCATAATTATCATATTGAAATAAAATGGAAAGATATTTATATATAAATAAAGAAAAATATGAAAGACGAAAAATAGAAAATATGCCGTATTATGCTAAAAAAAAACAAAAAGAAAGAAGGAAAGAAATAAAGCATGTCATTATATATGATTTTCTCATTATATGTTTTTTATTATATGATTATATGTTATTTATATTTTTTTTATATGATTCTAATTTTATTATATGATTCTATATTTTTTATATATTTATTATATGTTATTTTTAGTATGGGGGTTATGGGACAAATTTTGAGTAGTAAAGAATTATGGGACAAAAAGTAAATCCACTCGTTCTCAGACTTGGTACAACCCAAAGTTATCATTCTCTTTGGTTTGAACAACCAAAAGATTATTCCAAAGGTCTACAAGAAGATAAAAAAATACGAAATTCTATCAAGAATTATGTACAAAAAAAGATAAGAATATCTTCCGATATCGAAGGAATCGCATGTATAAAGATTCAAAAAGGAATTGATGAGATTCAGGTCATAATCTATATGGGATTCCTAAAGTTATTAAAATCCCTAAAAATGGAAGAATTACAAATCAATGTACAAAAAGAACTTAATTGTGTGAACCGAAAACTAAAGATCACTATTACACGAATTGGAAACCCTTATGGCCACCCTAATATCCTTGCAAAATTTATAGCTGGACAATTAAAGAATCGAGTCTCATTTCGTAAAGCAATGAAAAAAGCTATTAAACTAACTCAAGGGGCGGGTACCGACGGAATTAAAATACAAATTGCAGGACGTATCGACGGAAAAGACATTGCACGTGTCGAATGGGTCAGAGAGGGTAGGGTCCCTCTACATAACGTTCGAGCTAACATTGATTATTGTTCCTCCACGGTTCGGACTATTTATGGGATATTAGGCATCAAAATTTGGAAATTTGTAAACGAAAAAAGATAAGCTTTTACTTATCTTTTTCTTTTTCATTGTATCTGATGATAAACAAAATAAACAATTTGAATTTTATAAGATTTAATAAAGACTTGATTAACGATTTGATAAAATTGCTATGCTTAGTGTGTGACTCGTTGGTTTTTTTTAGAGTGGTTAGGATTCAACAAAGACGATGCATAACCATAGTCTGAATTACTAACTATAGAACTAATAACCAACTCATCGCCTCGCTTTATCTAGATCTAAAAAAACAGTCAAGATATTAAGTAAGAATATAAAATCTTGGTGATTTTATTATAGCAACTAAAACCCTTTTTGAATAAAAAAAAAAAGCTATTCTGATTATGAGTTGTGAAGCAATAAAATGAAAATAGGCGGATAATTGAAAGGATGAAAGAAAGAGAACAAACAAATAGAAATGATATACGATTCCAATATAATATGTAGGGTCTCTGAGTCATCTCATAACTCATAAAAGGTAATGTAAAAAAGCAGCAATTCAAATTGATCCATAATCTTATGAATAGATTAATAGAACAAAGAAATACAAATAAAGAGCCCCGAGTCAATAAAAACTGAGAAGATTGACTCAAGAAAGAATTTCATTTGGGACTCCATTGTAAAATTAAGACCTAATCATTAATCTAGAAGCGATGGGAACGACGGAACCTGTGAAAACATAAGATTCTAAAAAAAAAACGAATCCTATATAGTTCATTAGGTAGGATGGCGGAACAAACCAAAGAACAATCCATTTTGAAGGGTAATGGGCTAACCCTACATCTGAAATAGATATTGAAAGAATTAATATTCGCCCGCGAAATATTTTTATTTTATTCAATATAATAATAATAAAAAAAAAAAAAAAATAGGTATTCGTTATAACATTATACGAAAATTGCATTCTCTATTTATATAGCAAAAAGCATCTAAAATAGAAATCGAATAGATGTTTATTTATATACCAAAACAAGATATACAAATTCCCAATAGCCAATAGATTAGCTGAAATATTAATGAATACCACAATTCGATATATTATTCATTAAATATGTATATCATTTTTTAATCGTTTCATTCGCGAGGAGCTGGATGAGAAGAAACTCTCACGTCCAGTTCTGTAGTAGAGATGGGATTGGAAAAGAACCATCAACTATAACCCTAAAAGAACCAGATTCCGCAAACAACATAGAGGACGAATGAAAGGAATATCTTATCGGTGTAATCATATTTGCTTTGGCCGATATGCTCTTCAAGCGCTTGAACCCGCTTGGATTACATCTAGACAAATAGAAGCGGGGAGGCGGGCAATGGCACGAAATGCCCGCCGCGGCGGCAAAATTTGGGTACGCATATTTCCAGACAAACCAGTTACCCTAAGACCTACCGAAACACGTATGGGTTCGGGAAAAGGATCTCCCGAATATTGGGTAGCTGTCGTTAAACCAGGTAGAATAATTTATGAAATGGGCGGAGTCCCGGAAAATATAGCCAGAAAAGCTATCTCAATAGCGGCATCCAAAATGCCTATACGAACTCAATTTCTTTTTTCGGGATAATAAAAAGAGTTAGAAACAGGGAAAGGGGTCCTTGGGATTAAAAAAAAACAATTGCAATTGTAGATTTTTTTGACAATCAATATCTCTTTTTTTTTTTTACTCCGCCCTTATGCACTGAAAGAAGAGAAAAAAAATGATATGATTCAACCTCAAACCCATTTGAATGTAGCGGATAATAGCGGGGCACGAGAATTAATGTGTATTCGAATCCTAGGAGCTAGTAATCGGCGCTATGCTTATATTGGTGACGTTATTGTTGCGGTAATTAAGAAAGCATTACCGAATACACCTTTAGAAAGATCGGAAGTTATCAGAGCTGTAATTGTACGTACTTGTAAAGAACTCAAACGTACAGATGGTATGATAATACGATATGATGATAATGCTGCGGTTGTGATTGATCAAGAAGGAAAGCCAAAGGGAACTCGAATTTTTGGTGCGATTGCCTACGAATTGAGGCAGTTCAATTTCACTAAAATAGTCTCATTAGCACCCGAGGTATTATAAGACAAGATCATGATAGAATTCTAGTATTTGAATCAAATAGATTAATTAATAGATTGGGTCTCATGCATATGCCTTTTTGAAAAAAAAAAAGAGATAAATAGAAAATAGATAAATAAGAAATTAAAAATAGTATAGTTAAATATATTTAACTATAAATAGAATGGAGGAAGGCATGTTGATTATATCAAAATTGGGGGGAAATAATCTTTTTAGTTTATCATGGGTAAGGACACTGTCGCTGACATAATAACCTCTATACGAAATGCTGATATGAATAGAAAAGGAATGGTTCAAATATCCTCTACTAGCATTAACGAAAACATCGTTAAAATACTTTTACGAGAAGGTTTTATTAAAAACGTGAGGAAACATTGTGAAAATGATAAATCTTTTTTGGTTTTAACTCTTCGACATAGAAGAAAAAGGAAGGGATCATATAAAACCATTTTGAATTTAAAACAGATCAGTAGAACAGGTCTACGAATCTATTGTAATTCTCAACGAATTCCTAGAATTTTAGGTGGGGTGGGAATTGTAATTCTTTCTACTTCTCAAGGTATAATGACAGACCGAGAGGCTCGATCAGAAGGAATCGGCGGCGAAGTTTTGTGTTATATATGGTAATTTTTCTGATATCCGAATTATATGAGGAACTTCCATACCTATTTGTTTTGGAAAAAACGAGAGAAAAAAGAAAACGGGTTTTAAATATTATAGCCCTTCCGCATTAGTTAATATGTCAAAGGGTTTAAACTGGAATAAAAGAACAAAAAACGGATTCATGATTCATGAGGGTTTCATTACTAAACCCCTTCCCGACGGTATTCTACGAGTTCGTTTAGAGAATGAAGATATTTCTAAGTTCTATTTCAGGAAGGATTCGACGTAGTCTTTTTTTTTAGATGTATACTACCCGAAAATGAGATAAAGTAAAACTTGAAGTAAGTCATTTTGATTCTATCAGAGGATTTCGAATTTATATTTATTTATTTATATTTATAGACTCCGAATCAAAGATTCGAATGATTCGGTAGTTTTTTCAACCCCTCTATTCCTTTTATTTTATGGGGATACAATTCGAAGTTCAAAATCTCCAGAAAATTTATTCTCTTCCAATAAAAGGATTCGTTAAGGAATGATAAATATGAAAAAAAGGGCCTCTGTTCGTAAAATTTGTGAAAAATGTCGCTTAATCCGTAGGCGGGGGCGGATTATAGTAAATTGTTCCAATCCAAGACATAAACAAAGACAAGGATAATCTTTATCCCCAAAACAAAAGAGGAGGGGGCTCGCCAAAAAAAAGATATTAGAACATTATCATAATATTCTAAAAATATTTCATTCTAATAATATTAAAGCTCTAATCTATCTAATCTAATAATATTAATAAAATAGAATATTATAAAGCATAAATTCCATTAGAAAGCATAAATTCGAAATGATCCTTTTTGACATGAGACATGAAATGGATATATCCATATATCTCTAACTTATCTATTTATGAGATAATAAAATATGGCAAAACTTATACCAAAAAGCCCAAGATTTGTACCAAGACCAAGAT